CTATGTCAGCTTTTTGTCTGAATCCATTCAGACTCACTTTCTAGATGATCCCGCTAGAAGAAGGCGATTATACCAATCTTTCTAGTTACTTCGTTCTCTATTTCTATTTGTTTGAAAGGATCCGAAAAGGAAAAAGATGTTCTTTCCACCGAGCTAAAATAATACGGCCATGTCTCTAGTAAACTAAAGACATCGTATCATAGCTATTTTGCGTCAATTTTTTTTCTACAAATCAAAACAAAAGGTGAAGATTTAGTTACGATTAGAAATCAACTTTGTATATCTTCATCCATGGACCTGTTACTCATACTCATTCAATTGGAAGTATTGATCCAATTTACAAATTTTGTTTCACAATTTCATAATCCAATTTTTCCATTTTTAAGTGGCCCTGAAATAGAAATCGCGAGAATTTATATTTTTCCTCGAATGTGTTATTGAGAGGTAAAGGATTAAATCCCCTTAAGAAATAAAGTTTTTGGTCGGAATATGAATTAAACCGAAATACCCCTTAACTATTACGGAGATTAATAGAACGAATCACACTTTTACCACTAAACTATACCCGCTACAATGCTATTATTATATACAATTGGTCCTTTTGTCGAACAGAGGAATTGGATGTAATTAAAAAAAATCATGAAAATTGGAGTGATACAATTTTTGTGGCGAGGTTTTCACTTTTATGAGATTCGGAGAAGAGGTCAATTAAATACCAAGTTCTATCTTTTCTTTGGCTGGAAGAGTCTTGGTAGATACGGCTCACCAAAACCGTTCAAATCACAACAAAAAGGGCATTGTGTAAGGGTTCATTTTCTTTATTCCAGAAAGGCGGTCAAGTAACTAAAAAAGGAAGAAAAAATAATAAGAAACGGTACTTTTATAGAATAAGGTAGAGAAAGTTAGCTACTAAGTATAGAGATAGTCCTTCTTCTTTTTGGTCTTGCTTGAATATCTTAATCTAATAATAGCAAGCATTTTTGTTTTTAAATCAGATAAATTTAGCTAGAATTCGATGGAACAAAAAAAGGCCCGGCTGAGTAGTGACCGAGCCAGGCTGTAGAAAAAAAGGGCTCTTCAAAGAACATAAAAGCGGGGAGGTCCTCTTTCTTTATCTTTTTTATTTGTATTAGATCTTTTAAGTCTTTCCTTTCTCGAAAATTATTGTTAATAAAAGTTTTACATATCTATCTATATATAAAAAAGATAAAGAAGGTGAAAGAACGACTTTTTTGAATCCTTACTTCATTTGGAATGGAACCTATTAATAATTATAATTATCTTTTTCAATTGGGAGAGATGGCTGAGTGGACGAAAGCGTCGGATTGCTAATCCGTTGTACGAGTTATTCGTACCGAGGGTTCGAATCCCTCTCTTTCCGTTTTCGTCGAGAACTTGATATTTTCTTCTTTTTTTTTTTTCAAATTTAGAAAACCCCTTTTCCTATTTAAACGTATAACTAAAAAATCCTAAGAAACTGAAAAATAAAACTCGAAAAACGCAAAAACCTTTTAGTTGATTATTCTTCACGTCCGGGATTACGGCCTGGGTCATTAGATAGGAATCCAAAGATGAAGAGAGAAACAAAGAATATTACTACTGTGTAAACGAAAAGTTTGAGAGTAAGCATTACACAATCTCCAAGAGCATAAAAAAACGAGAAAAGAAAATAGATTGTCCATTTTTATAGCATTCTGTTTTGACACCAAGAAATGAAGTGCTTTCTAGAAATAGAAAATAATTGGAAAAAATTCAAATTAATTTGAAAAAAAAAAAAAGCGTCTTTAATTCCCCAAAATTTCCACAATTAGATAATTATATATTGGTGGGGGACTCTAAGAAAAAATGTAATAAAGAAAAGATATTTAAGGCCTTTCATTGGAAAAGGAAAAGGGCCAGAATGGGGACATCTGGCGAGCCGGATTTGATTCCTCGCCGCTATCCATGAATTCAATGTTTGCATTGAAGGTTGATACTGTAAACCCTTATTTTTTATTATCAATTGGTCTAATGTTTCTCGACGAAATCATGAATTTTATAGGATAATCTTATCGAAAACTTACAGCGGCTTGCCAAACAAATGCTAAAAGAAAAAAGAACACAGGTATGACTGGCATAACATCTATGATTGGATTCAAAAAAGCATAGGCCTCGGGCAATTTGGCGAAGAAAAGACTAGTCATATAAAGAGACGAATTAAGACAGATACAGATGAAACTAAAGATATTAAGCATAACAGACATTTTGTTCTTGGAGATAATTGCAATTTGATTGAGTTCTTGATATAAGGAAAAATGAAGAAAGTAAGGTAGACAAAAAAATCCTTCTTTTTCTTGGAACCTGTCCAATCAAAAATCCCCCAATTCTCAAAGGAGAATCGAAGAAATCATATTTTCATCTACTATTTTAATTGAATTCTATGTAATGATCAATAAATTCAGTCGAATTCTATATCTACACGTGCCAAATTCCTAGCACGAGTTTCAAATATATATCTTAAATATTCAAAAAAAAAAATATATACAAATTTTCTATAGATATAGATAAGGTATCGAACTTTTGACTCCCAAGACCAAAAAAATGACCCGTGTGATATAGACAAAAGATATTTGGGGAGTAGTTGACAAAGACGCCTGCCACTATTATAATATATTAATACAAGAGTGAAAAATCATGGGGCGTGGCCGAGTGGTAAGGCACCGGGTTTTGGTCCCGGCATATCGAAGGTTCGATCCCTTTCGTCCCAGGGTAAAAAGCCCCTCGTAATCTTAGCCTCAAGGATTACAAGGAACCTTTACAAAATTCACGGTCTGTCAGGAACCAGATTTGAACTGGCGACACGAGGATTTTCAGTCCTCTGCTCTGCCAACTGAGCTATCCCGACTAGTCCCGACAGCTTCAACCGGGTTATTCTTTTCCACGTTATTCTTTTCCACCTCTTAGAAAGAAACGAACTTAAATCAAAATGCTTAATAGCATGGCGATACATTTATACAAAACTTCCACCCCGAGCACACGCAAGGGAACCCTAGACAGTCAATTGAATAGGGTTCTAGGGCTATACGGATTCGAACCGTAGACTTTCTCGAGAAAACAGACCAAACTTATTATAATCACAGTGATCTGAACTGTTTCAAAAACTCAACATGCATTTTTTGTGCATTGGGCTCTTTCCTTAACTGAAAGTTATATCAGTCAGTCGGCCATATTTTTTTGACAGAAAAATAAGTAGATGGCTCCATGTGCTCTGAGTCATTCTTTGAATTTAGAATCAGAAACACTTTCAAAGTGTTTCAAAGGGGGTTTATTTTGACGTAGGTCTGCCTCTGGCCGAGATTAACCCAAGTAAATTGAGTTCTCTCTCGCTCTGGTTAAAAATAAAATAGGAAACTTTATACACCTTAAAGTTCATAGAGCGAAAAAAGATTTTTTGAGGTCCTTATACTCCTCAAACCTTGCATTGAAGAGAACGAATCTTCACCTTATCAATATCGCAAATCAATCATGGGGTCTGATTGGTACCTAAACGGATACTCGAATCAGACCCAGGTTTGTCAAGCTATTGTTCTCTTGTTCTTTCAAAGTTCTGAGAGTAAGACGGGGAAAGGTGAATTCTGTTGATTGCATGAAGGGCCCCTTTGAAAAACATTGGCGCGCGTGTAAACGAGGTGCTCTACCCACTGAGCTATAGCCCTGAGTGTTCGTGATACCTATTTTATCATGGATCAAATTTTTTGTCAAGAGGAAGATTTTCAGGATGCCTATTCGAAAAATTTTACCTTTTTCGGTCTTCGATCCTTCATGATTATTTCAAAATAGCGCTAATCTATAATCTCAAAAGGATCCTTTATTTAGGTTTCCAAATTCAAGTAAATCCAGTATTTCAATTTTCTATATAGAAAAAGAAAAAGAGGAACACATTTTTTCAATATTCTTTGATTTCAAAAGGACATTCTCAATGATGAAAAAATCGAATAAAATAAATAGAGAAAAGCCTACCGAACTGATGACCTCCGCATTACAAATACGAGGCTCTAACCACGGAGCTAAGCAGGCTGGCCTAACCGAAATTTGACATGCACAGGAATTCAATAAACTAGCAGAATCTTTACTGCTATTAACAATTCAATTAGAATACTAATTGAATTCCCTACTAGAGAAGATGAAAGAAGATAGACAAGAAATCAAAGACGAGAAAACACTTTTTCAAGAAAAGTAGAAAATAGCGGCGAGATCAGCATGTTTACATTGGATTCTTTATCTACTATAATAGTAATTTACTACTTGAAAATGAACATGGTTTTGAAATGGAATTTCAAAACCAATCCCTTTTTAATTAACAAAAAAGGGGGAAATGTCACAACTTCAAGGATATGGTTATAGGTGGACTGAATTGCTGAACAAACTAAGCAACAGTGGCTATATACTCGGAAGAGACGCGTATCATATGTATAGTGATAAAACAGCTTTGAGACAAATCTCTTTTGGGGAAAAGATTCGCGCGCATGGGGCCGCCTGTTGAATCTAAAAAATTTTATTTTGAAAGAACGGCCGAGTTTTACAAGCAAACGCTTCGTCAATCTGCTTTGACAATAGTCAGCGATCTGAGGACCAAATTGGGCGTCTCGAATCTAAGCCAGACAATGAAACAAGACATTTGTAGTCAATTGATCCGTTCAATAATTTTTTGATTTTATTGGGCGGCGGCCGGCGAGCCAGCAAAATGGATCGAGCATCGAATCCAGTCACTCCTAGACGTTCTTGAAAAAAAGGAAAAATTAATTGGAACTCTACTCTGTCGGCCCGGTACATAATACCGGGCCCTTTGAGACCGTAATCTAGTTAATTAGAGTAAGAATACATTTGATTGGAAGGAAATTAGGAATTGAACCATTTGCAAAATAAACGTATTCGTTCTCGAGTGGATCTTGTAAAAGATCTATTCGCATTAGCCTTAGAATTTGGTAACTTTCACTCCATTAACAATTCTTTTTTCACTG